CATCACCCATTAATACAACACCAACATTATTTGATTCCAAATTCAAAGCAATCCCTATAGTACCCTCCTCAAATTCCACTAATTCCCCCGCCATTACTTCATCAAGACCATAAATACGAGCAATGCCGTCGCCTACTTGAAGTACAGTACCGGTATTTACAATCTTTACTTCGGTATTATATTGTTCAATACGTTCACGGATAATTTTACTAATCTCATCTGCACGAATGGTTACCATGAGTATTTCTTAATTAAATTCTAGAATAGAAAAATGATGCCTATATTCTAAACTTACTAAAGAAGGACTAATCCGTTATTTTATATCTTTCATTTCCCCAAACATGCCAATATTAGCACTGATGGTACGTAAATGTAACTCGTTGTTCAAGCAACTATTCAGAGTTCCTAGAGCTCCTTGTAAGGCTTGTTGGAAAACCCGTTGTCGGACTTGATTAATCGCCCTTTGTTGTTCAAAATGAATAGTTTCGTTCTTGTAATTTTCTAATTGTTCCAAAGTCGTATAAATTGAATTAATTAAATTCAATTTTTCTCGTTCTATCTCAGAATAGCCATTCACTCGAAACCGATCTGCTTCCGTTTCGACTTTCCTTAAACGGGCCCGGGCTTTTTCCAGCTGTTCAATGGCTCCTTCCCGTAGTTCTTCTGAATTTCGAATAGTCTTCAAGATTCTCTGTTTTCGATTATCTAATAAATCACTTAATGAAAGTAGATTCTCTTTCCATTCATTTTAAAAATGTCTATGATCTCTTCCCGAACCAAACATGAATCTTTCGATTCATTTGGCTCTCACACTCAATTACTTATGGGAAATTTCCCTATCTTTTGTTTTTGTAATGAGCCTATCCTCTCCTCTCTATTTGTATTCCAAATATATTGAAAGATATTTAAATTGATAACTAATACAAGACCCTAATTTTTGGAGGACTCTTCTGAACAAACAAATACTTGTCAGCAAAGTTGTTTTTTTTTTTTCTTCAAATCCAAAGAATTCTTATTAATTTATACATAGGTCATCGATTTCGCATTGTATAAAAAGGGGATGAGATAAAATCTCCATTTTTTTTGATGACCCATTTTTCTAATTTTTCGCCGTAAAGAAGATTCAAGCTATTTTATCGACATGAGTGTTCTAAATCGAAAAAAATTCCAACGATTTTCTTTAAACCATTTTTTGTATTAACATAGTGGTAGAAAGAATACTACACTGCGTCTAGATTTAAAACTGCTTAGCTTTGCTTTAACCATGGTAATGGTCCAAAGTTGTTGGTTGATAGAGAATCAAAGTGGATTTAACAACAAATCACGAAATGCTATGGTTCTTAAATATTTTTTCTTAATTTATTCAAAATTAAATTTCTTCAGAAGTAATTCGTGGGATCATGCACTTTTTTGTTTATAAATAACTAGGAAAAAGTGCAGTTGGTTGGATCCAACCTATTCTTGAAATAAACAACTCGCACACACTCCCTTTCCAAAAAAAACCAATACACCGAGCACTACACTTAGATTTATTGGATTTGTTGCTAAAATATCGGTATTAAACCCGAAACTTCCGGCGGATGGCCAGTAACCCAAAGAAAGGAAAGAATCGGTTATATTTTTCATATGATCTCCTCTTATGGATAGACTAATTATCTTTCTACGATTCCGAATTTAATATATATATTTAGTATATATACATATATATTATTTTATTGGTCGATTAATTGGATTGGAAGATTCCCCATAAGAATCATACTTATTAGAATTAGATACTAGTTCTTATGTCAATTGCAAAATCTCTAGTTGTTTTAAACGCTTTCTAAAGATTTTCCGAATGAAAAAAGAAAGGGGGGAGGGGGATTGGACTAAAAAGGGAAGGAATAAGGCAAGCAGTATGTTAATTTCTCACCCTTACCTTAAATCAGTCCTTCCCCTGCGTTCTTGTACGAACGAATAAAGAATTGTAGGAGTGAAATAAAAAGAATATAATTCAAAAAAGCAAGAGCAGCAAATCAAGTACACGGAAAAAGATATATGTATTTGTATTTTTCTATTTTTTTAGGGTTAAACAAAGGGATTCGCAAATAAAAGTGCTAATGCTACAACCAGCCCATAAATTGTTAAAGCTTCCATAAAAGCCAGACTAAGCAATAAAGTACCCCGTATTTTTCCCTCTGCCTCTGGTTGTCGCGCAATCCCTTCTACTGCTTGCCCTGCAGCAGTGCCTTGGCCAACCCCAGGTCCAATAGAAGCAAGCCCTACAGCCAACCCAGCAGCAATAACGGAAGCGGCAGAAATCAGTGGATTCATGATAAGTTCCTCTCACCCCAATAAAAAAAAAGGAAATAGTTAATGATACAATCAACCAACTAATTATGACTTAATTTTTTCAATTAATAAATAAGATTTATTCAGTCGAAGTAATTGAGAATTAAAAAAAAAATGGAAATAAAAATATTTATTGAACTATCCGAACTACTTCATTATATATATATATATTTGTTTCTATCCACGTAGTTTTTGTGAATCCATACAACTTTTGCTCTTATCTTACCTTAGAATTTTGAACCATTTTTTTTTTTGGATTCTTCGTTCTTTTTCTTGATTTAATTTCGTTAGTCATTCATCAATATTCAATTCATAATTACGGATGAAACAGAAGGGCTTCGTTTTTTTGAATCCCTATCGAAATTTACAGTAGCAGGACAAATTTAGATGACTATATCTATAATTAGTTCATATAAAACTAGTTAATATCTAATATCACATATACATGTATTTCTTCCATACCGTAAACTAATTCTTCGTGTCTTAGATTCAATTGGATTCGCGAATCATTCTTTGAAACCTCCAAAAAGAAGGAGTTGTTTTATAGCTATTAGATTATATACACCTAGTTCGACTCCCCTCGCTACTACTGTTTTTTTAATCTCAAGTTTTTTAAAGCTCTAGCCCTTTTAATCACATGTCGTAAACGTAAATATCATACAAAGTTAAAGCTCTGAATATTTACAATATTAATATATCCTAATCTCATAAATAATATTAAATATATATATTAAAACAAAATCATTTATGTTATAGATTTTTAGATTGAATGAACAAAACAAAATACAACAAAAAACAATACAAAAAAGAATATTCATTGGAAGGGAAATAGAAAGATTTGTCAAACAAAGAGTATTTTTAGAGTAAAAAAATTGTAAAAAAAAATAGGAAAAAGATCTATTTAAAAGATCTTTTTCCTATTTTTTTTTACAATTCCCCGGTAATCTTTTCTATTTTTTTACTGTTACACAAAATCATATACTTATTTTATTTATACCTTATTGATTGCATTTGATTTAACCCTTTATTAAAATCAAAAGATTTCAAAACTTATTTCTATTTTATGTATTTTTGTTGCCTAAGTATATTATCTTGAGCCGCACATACATTGTGGCGAGCTAAACTATAAACTAAAAAAACGAAAAAAAGACTATTTCGTAAATGAGTTAATGATGGCCTTCCATGGATTCACCTATATAAGCCGCAGCTAAAGTAGCAAAAATAAGGGCTTGAATACCGCTTGTAAATAATCCAAGGAACATGACGGGTATAGGAACTACTAAGGGCACTAAAGAAACAAGAACAACAACTACTAATTCATCAGCTAATATGTTTCCGAAAAGTCGAAAACTAAGCGACAAGGGTTTTGTGAAATCTTCTAAGATGTTAATTGGTAGAAGGATTGGAGTTGGTTGGATGTATTTACCAAAATAAGCTAATCCTTTTTTTGAAAGACCCGCATAGAAATATGCTACTGATGTAAGTAACGCTAATGCAACAGTAGTATTTATATCATTTGTGGGTGCAGCTAACTCCCCGCGAGGTAACTGTATTATTTTCCAAGGCAAAAGAGCCCCCGACCAATTCGAAACAAAAATAAATAGAAACATAGTTCCAATAAAGGGAACCCACGGACCATATTCTTCCCCAATCTGAGTTTTGCTCACGTCTCGAATGAATTCAAGGACATATTCAAAGAAATTCTGACCGAAAGTGGGAATGGTTTGTGGATTTCTAACAACTAAAATGGCTGAAACTAATAAGATAGCAATTACAACCCAAGAAGTAATAAGTACTTGGGCATGCACTTGGAACCCCCCTAATTGCCAATAGAGATGTTGACCTACTTCCACAGAGGATATATCGTATAATCGTTTTAATGTGTTGATGGAACATAATAGAATATTCATATTGCCCTGCCCTCGAAAATAAATAGAACTTGAAAAGGAATTATTTTGATTCAACCATCTTCTTTTTTGAATTGTCTGCTTAAATCTTATATTTTGAATACCGACTAATCACATAATATTTCTGGTTTTTATTCTTTTTGTTTTTTGCACGATTTAGTAATTTAGTTATATTTAGTAATTTAGTTATAGTATAGTAACCGATTCTATAAAATCTACGAAGTTCCCAACTGGATAATTTATTTATTTTATTATTAATTAAGAATTTCGTATATAGCTAGAACGACCCTCACAAATTGCAAATACTAATTTGTTAAGAATTAATCGGATTGAAGCTATAGCATCATCATTAGCTGGAATTGAAATATCCGCGAGATCCGGGTCACAATTTGTATCGATTAAACAAATCGTTGGAATTCCCAAAGTTATACATTCTCTAAGAGCGGTATACTCCTCTTGCTGATCAACTATTATCACAATATCGGGTAACCCCGTCATGTATTTAATGCCACCCAGATAGGTTTCCAAGTGAGATAATTGTCTCTTCAAAATAGCGGTATCCTTTTTTGGAAGACTGTTCATTCTGCCCGTCTTTTGTTCCGTTCTCAAGTCCCTGAACTTATGAAGTCTCGTTTCTGTAGTATACCAATTGGTTAACATGCCGCCGAGCCATTTTTTATTAACATAATGACACCGAGCTCTTGTTGCAGCCCGTGCTATTGAATCAGCTGCTTTATTTTTTGTGCCAACAATTAAGAATTGTTTCCCCTTACTTGCTGCATCAAAAACTAAATCACAAGCTTCTGATAAAAAGCGAGCAGTTCTAGTAAGATTTATAATATGAATACCCTTACGTTTTGTGGATATATAAGGTGCCATTCTAGGATTCCATTTTCTAGTACCATGGCCAAAATGAACTCCTGCTTCCATCATCTCTTCCAAAGTTATGTTCCAATATCTTTTTGTCATTGATCCCCACAAAAAAAAAGAGAGAGACAGAGTGTCCTGAAATAGAAATAATCAAAGTTTTGTTCCGATGGAACATTCTCTTCTATCGAAGACTGGCCGTTGATACATGGTCCAGGCCATTCATTTTTTTATACTTTTTTTTCTTTATTCTCTTTTAATTTTTAATCAAACGACCCCCCCCTTCTTAAAGGAGTAAATAAATCCGCTTTTAGCAATCATTTAATCCTAGGAAATGATTGCTGCGACGTATCACATAAATTCTTGAAAATTAAGAAATCAAATAATTCTCTGTGGTGGAACAAAATATCTTTTATTTCTTCCTCGAATAAATTCTTTTTTTGGGGGTCAATTTTGGTATGTTGTCTTAGCTTTGAAGGGTGTATTACTTTTTTTAACCCGGTACCAACGGGTATCATTCCCCCCAAAACAACGTTTTCTTTCAGACCTTTCAACCAATCGATACGACCTCGGAGAGCAGCTTTTGATAAAACTCTAGCAGTTTCTTGAAAACTCGCTTCGGATATGAAACTTTGGGTATTCAGAGATGTTTTTGTTATTCCCAATAATAGAGCTCGGTAACAAATTACTTCTTCCAAGGCACGCCCCGCTCGTTCAGCTCGCAACAATCCAATTTGTTCACTAGGTGAAAAAACATTAGACATTCCATCTTCTGAAACCAATACTTTTGATGTTATTTGACGTACAATAATCTCTATATGCCTATTATGTATGTGCACTCCTTGGGATCGATAAACCTTTTGGATTTTATTAACCAAAGAAATTCGACTTTGGACGATAGTTAGCTCAGCACCAATAAAAAATCTCCAGGGAATGGCGAGAATTTTTGTTATACGCTCGTTCCAAGCGTCGACTCTCTTCCCTAGGTTCATCGATATTGAATCAATCGAACGCACTTCTAATACCTGTTCCACTTTTGGAAGACCTTGTGTTATATCACCTGATCTTGATTTTTCATAAATAAATGTGACTAATATATCTCCTTCAAAAAGGATTTCTCCATAATGACCATGAACTGTTGCTCCTGGAGTCGCCAAATAGGTGTTAGCCGATCTTATTAATACAGAATCCATTTGAACAATTAAAACTTGCCCCGATTTTAGGTGTAGTCCACTTTTTGTTGTTTGAGTTAGACATACATTTTCACAAATAAATTGCCCCAGGCTAATTATTGTAATCGTTTTTTCAAAATATTTATGATCATAATTATGATGGAGAAAATGCCAATTCAAACGTAATGGATTTAAAATGATGTTGCTGCATGAATCGGGCTTATAAATTTTCTCGTTTTCGTCCATTAAATAATATTTAAATACTTGACAAGTTAAAGGAAACTTGTCAAGTTGCAAATTCTTATTCATCGAGATCTGATTATGAGTTATTAAAAGGTAAAATGAATAAGAATTTGCAACTTGAAGTGCTATTCCTAAGGGGCCTAATGAATTATTAATTGGAATTAGAGGATCCTTTTTAATTTTTTGAATTTTCTTTTTTAGCCCGTTGTGGTATTTTACATTGCTGAATGGTCCTATTTGAAAACAATCAGATGATGACAAAATTATCCAAGATCGGCATTCTGTATTTCTGTTCAATAACACACGAATAGTTCCATGATCTTGGATATGTGATTGTTGAATTTTTGCCTTGGAATAAATAGAAAAAAATGGATTGATAGTGATTCGATCAGACTCATTATCCGAGATCCATTCTGAACCGGACGGGTCCTTCCTTTTTCTGATATACGAAATATGGGATTTCGCTAAGTCAATTCTTAGGAAATCTCCAATCAAACCATTTGTACTTACTTCAACAAAAGAAGCACGGGATTCTTCGATAGAAGAATTTTTTTTGTCTTGATCCCAATTCAATACTAAACAAGTTCGAACTAATTGAATGCTTGTGTCAGAAATTTTACGAATGGATTTTCCATTTCCATAAAGAATATAATTGAGAACTTTAAGTTCCAAATTATCCCTTTCCTCGAACAGATCTTGGGGAAAAAGTTTTACTAAATTGATACCGTTCGTTATTTCATATAGAATAACGGGTCGAACCAAAACAAAATACTTTTTCTTGATAGTTGTGATCCATTGGACATAGATCCAATTTTTAATTTTTTTTGATTCCTTCGAATCTTTTTTTTTTAACCTTTCGGGTCGTATCAAAATGCCACTGTTTCGGTATACCTTATCCATCTCTCCAGGAAAATAGATATCCCCAGAAAATATTTGTAATTCAATCTTTTTTTTTTTCTTCTCCATTCGCACCAATCCGCCTACTCGACTTTTTATATTTAAAGTGATTGGTGTATCGGCTCCAATGATACTGTTGTTCCGTACCATTATGGAAGAAGGTTCAGATAAAATATGCACTTCTTCGGGAATGAAAAAAAGTCGATCTACTTTGATTTGGTATTTTGGTTTAAATTCTTTGATTCCTTGATATTCAATTAAATCCTCTTTTTTAAAAAGAGTGGGGATTACAATAGTCCTATATTTAGGAATTCCTGAACTTTGCGTTCTATATTGAGGATCGTCGAAATGAGCAAGAATACTATTTCTACGAAAAATACCATTCAAGGGTATTTCAATCGAGATATCAGAAAAGGACATTAATTGTTTGTTTGGCTCTTGAATCGATTGGAATGGAAATGGAATGATTAATCTATTTCTTCGCCTCTTTGCCAATAAATCCGAAGTCATGTGGGAAATAGTAGGATGTATAAAATGACAATGATACATACATATAGTTGGATTAAATCCTGAATAATCCGAAATCCTACTTTCTTTTTTACTGTAAGGGTTAGAACTAAACAATTTATGTCTTACTAGATCATTTTTTACAAAATCATTATTTACAAAAGGGTTAGAAATAGATCTTTCTACAATAGAACGAGAATGAGTGTTCATTTGATCTTGATCCTTGAAGAGTGAAGAAGATAGTGCACTCCACTTGCACGACCTTCCTGATAATATCCATAAATGGCTTGTCTTTGGTAAGATATGTACATTACTATATCTTAATTCAGAGGCATGGTTTACATCGGTACTCCAATGCATTTCTCCCTGTGAGTCAGAATAAATATGTTTTCGAACTCTCTCCTTCAAATTCAAAGTGTATGTTCCCGCGCGAATCTCAGCAATCACTTGCTCTGATTTTACATATTGATCATTTTTAACTAATAAAAAACTTTTTGGTGGAATAGTAACGTTATGAAGAATATCATCACTTTCAATAGTTACATACAAGTCTATATAAGATACAAAAGCAGGATGCCCATGACGTGTACGCGTAGGATGAACCAAATCCTCATTGAATCTTATTTTTCCATTAGATGGGGCTCGCACATGTTCTGCAGTACCCCCTGTGAATACTCCACCTGTATGAAAAGTTCTTAATGTTAGTTGAGTGCCCGGTTCTCCAATCGATTGGCCCGCAATAATTCCTACAGCTTCGCCCAATTCTACCAGGTTGCCATGAGTCGGACTCCGACCATAACACAATCGGCAGATCCAAGATGTATTCCTACAAGTAAAGGGGGTTCGAATAGATATTGATTGTGTTTGAAAATTTATGAATCGATTGAGAAGTCCAATCCCAATATCTTGATTTCGAATGGCAATACATCGTGAACCTATATAGATATCGTCTGCTAATACACGACCAATTAATGTTTGTATCAAAACTCTTTCGGGCATCATTCCATTCCGGGTATTTACAGAAATTCCTCGAATGGTACCACAATCCACTCGTCGTACAACAATGTGCTGAACCACTTCAACAAGTCTGCGAGTAAGATATCCAGCATCTGATGTTCGTACAGCAGTATCTACAACCCCCTTACGGGCTCCGTAACACGAAATAATATATTCTGTTAAAGAGAGTCCTTCGCGTAAATTGCTTTGAATGGGTAAATCAATCATTTGTCCTTGTGGATCTGACATTAATCCTCTCATACCTACTAATTGGTGTACTTGAGATGCATTTCCTCTAGCCCCTGAGAAAGACATTATATGGACTGGATTAAAGGGGTCAGTCATCCTAAAATTAGGATTCATTTCTTGTCGCAAATATTCACTTGTAGCATACCATATCTCAATGGATTGTCGTAATTTTTCTACCGCATGTACATTTCCATAATTATGATGTTTTTCCAAAATCAAACTTTGTTGTTCAGCATCTTGGACTAGCCACCCCTTAGAAGGTATTGTTAAAAGATCATCGATTCCTAAGGAAATAGATGTAGCAGTAGCTTGACGGAACCCCAAAGTCTTTACTTGATCCAGGATGTGTGATGTATATGCCATTCCGAAGTGATCTATTAATCTACTAATAAGTCGTTTAATGGCAGTTCCACCTATCACTTTATTGTGAAAGACCAGATTGGCCCGTTCTGCCATAAGTACCTCCATATTCTGCTCAGTGGGATTAAGTTCAACAATGGGTTTGAGTCAATGATTTGAAAACTTCCTTTTCCTTATGTTGATTCGCGTAGAAATTAAAAAAAAACTAGGATCCTGCCTGATCCTAGTTGAGACCTGAATTCAAACCCGCATCAGAAATTTACTTAGCTTAGATACCATGTAAATAGGCCCGACAAAAGCCTTGTATAGCTTCTTCGATTTCTCGATAAAAAGAAATATGACCAACGGTAGTTCGAATGTATATACAACGAATTTCTTTTTTTATGCTTCTTACTACTATATAATGACCATAAATCTCATGATAGATACCCAAAGGTTCATAATGAACTTCGATAGAAGATTCTCTTGACG